TACATGGAATCGAAGAAATTATCCAGATGAAAGAATTGACGATAATAGCTATAAGTATACGAAAGAACCCCTTTTTTGTAATTCCTATGATGCAATTGGAGCTTATCGGCAGAAAAGAATCAATTTAGATAGTCCGTTGTGGCTTCGGTGGCGATTAGATCAACGCCTTATTGCTTCAAGGGAAGCTCCCATCGAAGTTCACTATGAATCTTTGGGTACCTCTCATGAGATTTATGGGCATTATCTAATAGTACGAAGTGTAAAAAAAGAAATTCTTTCTATATACATTCGAACCACCGTGGGCCATATTTCTCTTTATCGAGAAATCGAAGAAGCTATACAAGGGTTTTGCCGGGCCTGCTCATATGGTACCTAATCATCTGGTGTCTAAACTAAGTAATTCTACGACTCCTTGGGCCTTTCCGGTTCAAGTATGACCACCATTGCTGACCTTTCTACGCGAATCAAGATCGAGAAAAGGAAGTTTTCCACTCATTGACTAAAATCCATTGGCGAATCCTACTCAGCGGAATACGGAGGTACTTATGGCAGAACGGGTGAGTCTGGTCTTTCACAATAAAATGATAGATGGAACTGCCATTAAACGACTTATTAGCAGGTTAATAGATCACTTCGGAATGGCATATACATCCCACATCCTGGATCAAGTAAAGACCCTGGGGTTCCAGCAAGCCACTGCTACATCTATTTCATTAGGCATTGATGATCTTTTAACGATACCTTCTAAGCGATGGCTAGTCCAAGATGCTGAACAACAAAGTTTTATTTTGGAAAAACACTATCATTATGGGAATGTACACGCGATAGAAAAACTACGACAATCCATTGAGATATGGTATGCTACAAGTGAATATTTGCGACAAGAAATGAATCCTAATTTTAGGATGACTGAGCCTTTTAATCCAGTCCATATAATGTCTTTTTCGGGGGCTAGAGGAAATGCATCTCAAGTACACCAATTGGTGGGTATGAGAGGATTAATGTCTGATCCCCAAGGGCAAATGATTGATTTACCCATTCAAAGTAATTTACGCGAAGGGCTTTCTTTAACAGAATATATCATTTCTTGCTATGGAGCCCGCAAGGGGGTTGTCGATACCGCTGTCCGAACATCAGATGCTGGATATCTTACGCGCAGACTTGTTGAAGTAGTTCAACACATTATTGTACGTAGAACAGATTGTGGCACTGTCCGAGGAATTTCTGTGAGTCCTCAAAATCAAAATAGGATGATGTCGGAAAGGGTTTTTAGCCAAACATTAATTGGTCGTGTATTAGCGGACGATATATATATGGGCCAGCGATCCATTGCCATTAGAAATCAAGATATTGGGATTGGACTTGTCAATCGACTCATAACCCTTCGAACACAAGCAATATCTATTCGAACCCCCTTTACTTGTAGGAGTACATCGTGGATCTGTCGATTATGTTATGGTCGGAGTCCGACTCATGGTGACCTGGTTGAATTGGGGGAAGCCGTAGGTATTATTGCGGGTCAATCTATTGGAGAACCAGGGACTCAACTAACATTAAGAACTTTTCATACCGGCGGCGTATTTACGGGGGGCACTGCAGAACATGTACGAGCCCCTTCTAATGGTAAAATCAAATTCAATGAGGATTTGGTTCATCCCACGCGCACACGTCACGGGCATCCGGCTTTTCTATGTTCTATAGATTTGGATGTAATTATTGAGGGTGAAGATATTATGCACAATGTGACTATTCCACCAAAAAGTTTTCTTTTAGTTCAAAATGATCAATATGTCGAATCAGAACAAGTGATTGCTGAGATTCGGGCGGGAGCATACACTTTGAATTTTAAAGAGAGGGTTCGAAAACATATTTATTCTGATTCAGAGGGAGAAATGCACTGGAGTACTGATGTGTACCATGCACCCGAATTTACATATAGTAATGTCCACCTCTTGCCAAAAACAAGCCATTTATGGATATTGTCGGGGGGTTCACGCAGATCTAGTGTAGTTTCTTTTTCACTCCACAAGGATCAAGATCAAATGAATATTCATTCTCTTTCTGTCGAACGAAGAGAGATTTCGAGCCTCTCGCTCTCAGTGAATAATGATCAAACGGGACACAAATTTTTTAGTTCTGATTTTTCTGCTAAAAAAAAAGGTCGAATTCTTGAGATGTCTGATTATTCGGGATTTAATAGAATCATAGGTACTGGTCATTGTAATCTCATCCATCCTGCAATTCTCCACGCAAATTCGGATTTATTGGCAAAAAGGCAAAGAAATGGATTTCTTATTCCATTCCACTCGATTCAAGAGCAAGAGAAAGAGCTAATGCCCCATTCAGGTATCTCGATTGAAATACCCGTAAGGGGTATTTTCCGTAGAAATAGTATTCTTGCTTATTTCGACGATCCTCGATACAGAAGAAAGAGTTCCGGAATTACTAAATGGGGGGCTCTGGGGGCGCATTCAATCGTTAAAAAAGAGGACTTGATTGAGTATCGAGGACTCAAAAAAATTAAGCCAAAATACCAAATGAAAATAGATCGCCTTTTTTTCATTCCGGAGGAAGTGCATATTTTTCCCGAATCTTCTTACCTAATGGTACGGAATAATAGTATCATTGGAGTAGACACACAAATCACTTTAAATATACGAAGCCGGGTGGGCGGATTGGTCCGAATGGAGAGAAAAAGGGGAGGGGTTGAACTAAAAATATTTTCGGGAGATATCCATTTTCCCGGAGAGATAGATAAGATATCCCGACACAGTGGCATCCTGATACCGCCAGAAAGTGAAAAAAAAAAACTTAAGGAAGCCACTAAGGAATCAAAAAAATTGAAAAAGTGGATCTATGTTCAACGGATCACACCTACAAAGAAAAAGTCTTTTGTTTTGGTTCGACCCGTAGTCACATATGAAATAGCGAACGGTATAAATTTAGCAACACTCTTTCCCCAGGATCCGCTGCGGGAAAAGGATAATATGCAATTTCGAGTTGTCAATTATGTCCTTTATGGGAAGGGCAAAGCCGCTGGGGGAATTTCTGATACAAGTCTTCAATTAGTTCGGACGTGTTTAGTGTTGAATTGGGACCAAGACAACAAAAGTTCTTCCGTCGAAGAGGTTTGTGCTTCCTTTGTTGAAGTACGTACAAATGGTCTGATTCGAGATTTCCTAAGAATCAACTTAGTGAAATCCAATATTTCGTATCTCAGAAAAAGGGATCATCCGTCGGGTTCAGGATTAATTTCTGATAATGGTTCAGCTCGCACCAATAGCAATCCGTTTTATTCCGTGTTTGGCAAGGCAGGGGTTGAACAATCGCTTAGACAAAATCAAGGAACTATTCGTACGTTGTTGAATAAAAATAAGGAATGCCAAGTTTTGATAATTTTATCATCATCTAATTATTTTCGAATGGGTCCATTGAACGATGTAAAATATCACAATGTGATAAAACAATCAATTCCAATTCAAAAAGATTCGCTAACTCCAATTAAGACTTCGTTGGGACCCTTAGGAACATTCCTTCAAATTGCGAATTTTTATTCATTTTACTATTTAATAACTCATAATCATATCTCGGTAACTAAATATTTGAAACTTGACAATTTAAAACAGCCTTTTCAAGTACTTAAATATTATTTAATGGACGAAACCGGGGAAATTTATAATCCTGATACAGATAGTAAGATCCTTTTGAATCCATTTAATTTGAATTGGTATTTTCTCCAGCCTAATTATTGTGAGGAAATGTCCCCGATAATTAGTCTTGGGCAGTTTCTTTGTGAAAATGTACGTATAACCAAAAGGGGACCATACCTAAAATCCGGTCAAGTTTTAATTGTTCAAGTTAACTCTGTAGTAATACGATCAGCTAAGCCTTATTTGGCTACTCCTGGAGCAACTGTTCATGGGCATTATGGAGCAATCCTTTCCGAAGGGGATACATTAGTTACATTTATATATGAAAAATCGAGATCTGGTGATATAACGCAGGGTCTTCCAAAAGTAGAACAGGTGTTAGAAGTGCGTTCGCTTGATTCAATATCGATGAACCTAGAAAAGAGAGTTGAGGGTTGGAACGCGAGTATAACAAGAATTCTTGGGATTCCCTGGGGATTCTTGATTGGTGCTGAGCTAACTATAGTGCAAAGTCGTATCTCTTTGGTTAATAAGATCCAAAAGGTTTATCGATCGCAGGGGGTGCAGATCCATAATAGGCATATAGAAATTATTGTACGTCAAATAACATCAAAAGTTTTAGTTTCCGAAGATGGAATGTCTAATATTTTTTTACCCGGCGAACTGATTGGATTGTTACGAGCGGAACGAATGGGGCGCGCTTTGGAAGAAGTGATCTGTTATCGAGCTAGCTTATTGGGAATAACGAGAGCGTCTCTGAATACTCAAAGTTTTATATCCGAAGCAAGTTTTCAAGAAACCACGCGAGTTTTAGCAAAAGCTGCTCTCCGAGGTCGTATCGATTGGTTGAAAGGCCTGAAAGAAAACGTTGTTCTGGGGGGGATAATACCAGTCGGTACCGGATTCAAAGGATTAGTCCACTGTTCAAGGCAGCATAACAACATTCTTTTGGAAAGACAAAAAGGGAATTTATTCGGGGGGGAAATGAGAGATATTTTCTTACACCACAGAGAATTATTTGACTCGTGCATTTCAACAACTTTCCATGATACATCAGAGCACAATTGCTTAGAGGGTTTAATGAGTCCTAGGAGCGAATTCTTTTAACTATTTGTGATCATTTGATTTTTTAATGGTACGAAAAGAAAGATAATAATGAATAGAACGAAGGATAATAATGAATAGAAAGTAATGAATGGCTTGGGTCGTGTATCAATGGTCACTCTCTGGTAGAAGAGAAGGTTCCCTCGGAACAATTATTTATTTCAGGGCGCCTCGTCTCTTAAAAAAAAAGAGGAAGTGGGGGAGAAATGGCAAGAAGGTATTGGAACATCCATTTGGAAGAGATGATGGAAGCAGGAATTCATTTTGGTCATGGTACTCGGAAATGGAATCCTAGAATGGCACCTTATATATCTGCAAAACATAAAGGTATTCATATTACAAATCTGACTCGAACTGCTCGGTTTTTATCAGAAGCTTGTGATTTAGTTTTTGATGCAGCAAGTAGGGGAAAACAATTCTTAATTGTTGGTACTAAAAATAAAGCAGCTGATTTAGTCGCGCGAGCTGCAATAAGGGCTCGGTGCCATTATGTTAATCAAAAATGGCTCGGCGGTATGTTAACCAATTGGTCCACTACAGAAACGCGACTTCACAAGTTCAGGGATTTGAGAACGGAACAAAAAGGGGGGAGACTCGACAGTCTTCCCAAAAGGGATGCCGCTATTTTGAAGAGACAATTATCGCGTCTGCAAACGTATCTGGGCGGAATTAAATATATGACGAGGGTACCCGATATTGTAATCGTCGTTGATCAGCAAGAAGAATATACGGCTCTTCGAGAATGTATCACTTTGGGAATTCCAACAATTTGTTTAATCGATACAAATTGTGACCCCGATCTCGCAGATATTTCGATTCCAGCAAACGATGACGCTATAGCCTCAATCCGATTAATTCTTAACAAATTAGTATTCGCAATTTGTGAGGGTCGCTCTAGCTATATACGAAATCCTTGATTAATAATAAGATAAATAAATTATTTTGGTAACTCCATAGATTTATGGATTGGGTACTATTCCTGAATTGCACAAAAGAAAAGAGACAAACCTGGTGGATATTATGCAATTAGCAGATATTCAAAATATACAATTCAAGTAGACAAGTCGAAAAGAAGATGGTTGAATCAAAATAATTCTTTTTAAATTTCTATTTCGGTCAGAGGGCGATATGAATGTTCTATCATGTTCCATGAATACACTAAGGGGGTTATACGATATATCCGGTGTGGAAGTAGGCCAACATTTCTATTGGCAAATAGGTGGGTTCCAGGTCCATGCCCAAGTACTTATTACTTCTTGGGTTGTAATTGCTATCTTATTAGGTTCAGCCTTTATAGCCGTTCGGAATCCACAAACCGTTCCGACTGCCACTCAAAATTTCTTCGAATATGTCCTTGAATTCATTCGAGACGTGAGCAAAACTCAGATTGGAGAAGAATATGGCCCATGGGTTCCCTTTATTGGAACTCTGTTTCTTTTTATTTTTGTTTCTAATTGGTCAGGTGCTCTTTTACCTTGGAAAATCATAGAGTTACCTCATGGGGAGTTAGCCGCACCCACGAATGATATAAATACTACCGTTGCTTTAGCTTTGCTCACGTCAATAGCATACTTCTATGCGGGTCTTTCCAAAAAGGGATTAGGCTATTTCAGTAAATACATTCAACCGACTCCAATTCTTTTACCCATTAACATTTTAGAAGATTTCACAAAACCTCTATCACTTAGTTTTCGACTTTTTGGGAATATATTAGCCGATGAATTAGTAGTTGTTGTTCTTGTTTCTTTAGTACCTTTAGTGGTTCCTATACCCGTCATGTTCCTTGGATTATTTACAAGCGGTATTCAAGCTCTTATTTTTGCAACTTTAGCTGCGGCTTATATAGGCGAATCTATGGAGGGACATCATTGACTCGTTTTCGAAATAGTCTTTTTTTGTAGCTTAGAACAAAGGCAATGGATGCGTAACTCAAGATAATCTACTTATACTTCTACTTAGGAAAAATACATATCCAAACATAAATCTACAAATACCGCATATACGATCAAGAGTCGTAGAAAAAAAATTACGATATTGGGGAATTGTAGGAAAGAGATCTAAAGGATCTTTTTCCTCAAATTCCTCTTTGGCCTTATTATATCATCCCCCCCTCTCCCCGCCAATTAATATTTTCTTTATATTGTTTTGTTCATTTTTGTTCATTCAATTCGAATAGCAAATACCAAGAGTGATAAGTTGAATAAAAATTCTTATAGTATCACAGGCGGGTGATTAAAAAAAAAGAAAAGAAAGATGCTTTATAAAATGATTCCCCTTTTAGTTGATTTTAGTCAATTCTTCAATTCAACGATTGACCAAAAGAGAATATTAATATAATAAATTGCATGGCCGTACCTCAATCAAATACTGATATTTAGTTCTATGCAATGATTCGCCCCAATGAATTCGTCTATTTCGATTGTAGCCTGGTGGATAATGATAACGAAAAGGAATAGAAAAAAAAAAAAAAAAAAAAAAAAAGAGATTTCTAAAAAACGGGGTGATTCGGCGAGGGGTACATAATTAGGTATATGGAATCAAATGCCAACTCTTGTGTATTTTTTGAATTTTAAAAGGGGTTCGAGAATACGATTGACTTTAAGATACGAATACTTGGAGTCTAAGATATTAATAGTTGGTTTACGTTCTGTAAGAAAGACATGTATATGGGATATTAGATATTGCTAGTTATATATGAACTAAAGATATATCTAATCCACCCTACTCTTGTGATTATTGTGAATTTCGATAGGGATTCTAATAGAAATTGTTCGATTTCGTCTTTGCTTTGATGCTTTGACTGGGAATTGAATCAATAAAAATAAAGAGATGAAAGAAAGAAAACGAACGAATAATTCAAAAAAGGGTTCCGAAAAAAGAAATGGAAGAACAAAAGTCGTATGGATTTACAAAAATCCTGTGTTGTGCCTGTGGATCGAAACTAAAAAAGAGATATCTAAAAAGTTTTGATGGTTCAATAATAATATTATTATTACGCCAATTGGGAGTTCTTAGTTACTTCGGCTGGGCGAATCCTAGTGACGGAATAATTAAGTCATAATTTATTGGACGATTGTATCATTAACGATTTCTTTAGTTTTTCTTTATTTTAGTGCGAGGGACTTATCATGAATCCACTGATTTCTGCCGCTTCCGTTATTGCTGCTGGGTTGGCTGTTGGGCTTGCTTCTATTGGACCTGGAGTTGGTCAAGGTACTGCTGCGGGCCAGGCAGTAGAAGGGATCGCGAGACAGCCCGAGGCGGAGGGAAAAATACGAGGTACTTTATTGCTTAGTCTGGCTTTTATGGAAGCTTTAACAATTTATGGGCTGGTTGTAGCATTAGCACTTTTATTTGCGAATCCTTTTGTTTAATCCTAGAAATAGGAAGGGCAATTTACAATTTACTTATTTTTTTTCTCTTATTTATTATATCTGTGTTTCTGGCTTTTTTGAATTCTATCAAGATTTAACTCCTCCAATTGGAAGGACTGATTTGAGGATGGGGAATTAGGATAGGCATACCAGTTCGCCTTTTTCTTTCCCTTTCTTAGTCTAAAGGAAACCCTCTTTTTAAGTGATGCTGCAACAAACGAGGGGTTTTGCAATTGACAGGAGTCCCGGCCCTTAATACTAATAAGTATCCCTCTTATCGGGAATCCCCAATTGCCAATTCAAAGAAAGGATTTCGAAATCGAATTTTTGACCCTGTTTCGAAATAGGTAAATTACTAAAAAAACAAATAAATTAAATAAATATATATTACGTAGAAAAAAAAAAAAAAAAGAACGCAGTTCATTTTTTTTTTTTTAGTCTATCTAAAAGAGGAGATCATATGAAAAATGTAACCGATTCTTTCGTTTCTTTGGTTAACTGGCCATTCGCCGGGAGTTTCGGGCTTAATACCGATATTTTAGCAACAAATCCAATAAATCTAAGTGTAGTGCTTGGTGTATTGATCTTTTTTGGAAAGGGAGTGTGTGCGAGTTGTTTATTTCAAGAATAGGCTGGACCCAACCAGCTGCACTTTTTTTCGTTAGAACTAGGACCAAAGGGAAAAGGGTGCATGATTCCGCGAATTACTTCTGAATAAATTTCAAATCATATTTAAGAACCATAGCATTTCGTGATTTGTTGGTAAATCTATTTTGATTCTCTATCAACCAAACCAATAATGTGGGACCATTAACATGGTTAAAGCTAAAGTTTGAAGTCCAGACACAGCACGGTACTCTTTCTACTACTATGTTTTACTATAGAATAGAAATGTTTTCAAAATGAATAATTAATAATAATTATTGGACTTTTTTTTTTTTTCGATATAAAACACTCATGTTGATAAAAAGATTTGAGCCTTTTATTGGTATTGGAAATTTTATTGGAAAATATTGGAAAAATAGGTATTTCAACCAACCCTTATTTATGCTGAATCGATGACCTCCATATAAAGTAAGAAGAATTCTTTGGATTTGAAGAAAAAAAGAAACAACTTTGCTGACAATTCTATATTTTGATTTGGTCAGAAGAGTCCTCCGAATATTCTGTTCTTGGATTAGGGATCAGTCGCAAGATTCATTTTGGAATATGAATAGAGAAGAGAGGGAGAGGATAGGCTCATTACATTAAAAAAAGATATGGGAACCCCCCCCATACATAAGTAGTTGACGTAATTGAGTGGGAGAGCCAAATGAATCGAAAAATTCATGTTTGGTTCGGGAAGGGATCATCGAAGTTTTGAGATGAATGGAAAGATAATCTACTTTCATTAAGTGATTTATTAGATAATCGCAAACTGAGGATTTTGAATAGTATTCGAAATTCAGAAGAACTGCAGAGAGGGGCCATTGAACGGCTGGAAAAAGCCCGGGCCCGGTTACGAAAAATAGAAATAGAAGCAGATCAGTTTCGAGTGAATGGATACTCTGAGATAGAACGAGAAAAATTCAATTTGATTAATTCAACTTATAAGACTTTGGATCAATTAGAAAATTACAAAAATGAAACCATTCATTTTGAACAACAAAGAGCAATTAATCAAGTCCGACAACGGGTTTTCCAACAAGCTTTACAAGGAGCGCTCGGAACTCTGAATAGTTGTTTGAACAAGGAGTTACATTTACGTACCATTAGTGCCAATATTGGCATGTTTGGAGCGATGAAAGAAATAACGGATTAGTCCTTTTACTGTAGGCACATTATTTTTTTTTTTTTTTTAAGAAAAAAAAGAATTAAGAAATACTTATGGCA